CTCGTCGGTCTAACTTCGTTACCCTACCCCGGTCAACAGCCTAGTTTCCTAGACCTCTGTCTATCCCGATATTGATATTGAGTCAACCCCGCTAACCGCCCTTGTCTTACTCCTTCTCTTCCGCCTTCACTGAGACAAAAGAGTGAAGTCAAGGCTCCTTCCGTAGACTAAAGAATAGGTACTTACGAGAATGAGTAGTTGCGAGCTTTAATTCAAGCCGACTCTTGCCAATTACACATTTTTTTTTACTAGGATCAGTTTCCAACCCTCTTTTCGTCAACTGAGGTATCTCATTTTGCGTGGACTTCAGTATCAGTTGTTGTGGAAGCGATCCGCGCTAGCCTATTATGAGAAAGGGCCAAGCCCAATAACAACCTCTTCTGGTACCTCTTCTTTGTTACACAATCCGTTGTTGAATAAAATGTCCTGCTACCGAGTAGTACCGGCTCTAATCAACACTTCTCTTTATGTCATCGCTGGCGAGGGTCATTCGAAAGAGCCTACCCTTTGTTTAAGGGCCTCTCCTTGACTTTGTCGATGGCTACTGATGCGCGAATCAATCAGTCAACTGCTGTGACAAGTGAGATGGGGACTTCCTTCTACTAATAGGCTAGCGGTCACTCTAAATCTTCTAACCTTTATAGGTAAGGACTTCCACCTGAGACTATGGAGAGCATTTCATTTGGCCTGCCCTTTCTTTCTCAGTCGAGTTCAAAGCCTAAGTCCTTCTCCTTGGGAGTGCAAGGGGCGCAGAAGTCTGATTCTAGGTAGTTCCTCTCGGTTCTGTCTAATTCATATCATACTAGGAGCAGTCGGCCAATAAAGCGAATTACTCTATTTCGCGTGTTGTCAGTTCTAAGAAATAGACAGGAAAACGACTCATTTTGTGGTATCATAACCAAGTCACACCAATCAAGTCCGGTTATGAAGGGAATCCTGCAATTAACCCGAACTTTATCCCCCCTACTGGAAGTTCAGGATTGAAGTTAAGTAGAAGTCTAGTGTAACCTAAACATCTACAAACAAGAATTTCTCCCTTCGTACCTAGACCTCAGACACGTTGATTGAGTGAGAAAAGCTACCTCTCGGACTGATCTCTCCATCTCACCAAGGGTTCGACTACGGAACGGAACATGCCTACCCGACAACTAAAAGAAGCCCATGGGCCCGAGCCTATTACCTTGGACTATTGACTGAAAGAGCAGGCAGATAGTGAGCTTTAATCAGTCCCTCTCTCGCTAAGTCTAGTCGACTGTCAGTTCACTTCCCCCGCTCGTCATGATCAATCGGACTGAAAGTTGGCTTCACCTCCAGAGCCCCACTTTTTGGATAGAGACTAATCTGTTATCTTTCAAGCAGCTCTCACATGAAGATTGACTTCAGGTCATCAACCAATCGATCATCTCTACACTGCACCCTCACTATATGATATTCTCACAAGAAAACTAGGTCAATAGAAGGGAAATAGATAGGTTCACGATCCTTATTTAGGAATAGCGCAGGATAAGTAAATAAAGGAATTAAAAGCGGGCTTCCATCCCTTTGACTATCCGTACTATCTTGTTAGAACCTTCCTACTAGGATAGGAATGCTAACTACTAACTAGCTCATATTGTATAGGAAAATCATCAATCCTTAAAGAGCTACCAGCGGGGTAAGGAGGGGAATGGCCAATCATAAGAGCGGGAAAGACATTATATACTTCCTACGCTCTTCCCCTAGCTGCCAGAAAGGGAAGGTTTCATAATTCCTAACATCAGGAAATAGATTTGATCTTCTCACTTGCAATGCTTTAGCTGCACGGATATCCTCTTCCCCGTCGCTCGAGGACTTTAGATGTTTACGAACTACTGTTTCGAGGAGTTAACATAACATCGTAGTGAACGAAGTTGAGTACCGTAACCGCGTAGTGATCTAATCTATTCTTTTCTATCCTATCTGATCGTAGACCACCCTGGGGAAGAGCCAGCTAAGATAGATAGACACCTTAGAGAGCTGCCAAGCAAGGAAAGGGATTCCCATACTTGTGTCGGGTATAATCAAATGTGGCAGGAGCTTCTTATGCCACTTTGGTACCGTGAAATCCATGTTGATTCGAGGCATTTTCCCACTTCCAGGTAAAAAAGGGAAAGGTTGGTCGTAGATCAGGTGATAATCAAGAAGAAGCAGCTGGGAAACCTTACTCAACTACCAGGCAATGAAACAAATGTTTCATAATTCCTAAAAGCAAGAAGGAAAGGTATTTGAATATCAGTAATCGACTTGCTCACTCGGAGCTAGGTTTGAATCTCCTTGCGCGATCGTTCACTGCCTTCACTTCCTATTCCAGTGAGAGCAAAGAAGAAGGCAAGCGGCTCTTCCTTATTCTACTACAAGTACAGGAAGTCTTAAACTTAAGAGGTTGCCCGCTATCCAACTGCCAAGAGCAAAGAAGAGCAAGCGAATAGCTGCTCTCTAAGAACCGAACTACTGGGAGACTCGGCAAGAAGACAGCTAATAG